GTGAAAATTGTTATGGATTAAATTATAAGAAAATTTTAAAATCAAAAATGAATCTTTGTGAACAATGTGGATATCATTTGAAAATGAGTAGTTCCGATAGAATCGAACTTTCGATCGATCCGGATACTTGGGATGCTATGGATGAAGACATGGTTTCTTTGGATCCCATTGAATTTCATTCGGAAGAGGAGCCTTATAAAGATCGTATCGATTCTTATCAACGAAAGACAGGATTAACTGAAGCCGTTCAAACAGGTATAGGCCAATTAAACGGTATTCCCATAGCACTTGGGGTTATGGATTTTCAGTTTATGGGGGGTAGTATGGGATCCGTGGTTGGGGAGAAAATAACCCGTTTGATTGAGTACGCTACTAACAAATTTCTCCCTCTTATTATAGTATGTGCTTCCGGGGGGGCGCGTATGCAAGAGGGAAGTTTGAGTTTAATGCAAATGGCTAAAATATCTTCTGCTTTATATGATTATCAATCAAATAAAAAGTTATTCTATGTACCAATTCTTACATCTCCTACTACAGGGGGGGTAACTGCGAGTTTTGGTATGTTGGGAGATATCATTATTGCCGAACCCAATGCCTATATTGCATTTGCGGGTAAAAGAGTAATTGAACAAACATTGAATAAAACAGTACCTGAAGGTTCACAGGCGGCTGAATATTTATTCCAGAAGGGCTTATTCGATCTAATCGTACCACGTAATCCTTTAAAAAGCGTTCTGAGTGAGTTATTTCAGCTCCACGCTTTCTTTCCTTTGAATCAAAATTCAATAGAGCATTAAGTTCCTTTTTTATTTGTAGCAAACAAATAGTTAGTTTATCAGAATCCAAGTAAAACGAATATGAATGGGGTTTCTTTGTTGACATAAGATCTAAATTGTAAAAAGAAATCAAAAGTTGTGGATAACTCCTTTTTATCTATATTCTTGATTACTAATTCAGTTAAGAGGCCTCTATCAACAAGAAAAATAGTGAATTCTTATTTTCGTTAAATTCTAGGAAAATAAAAAATTTTTGTTCTACGTCTTACGTATGTATATATAATCCAAATATATAATTATAGAATTATAATTATAGAATATAGAAACTATAGATATGATATATGCTTTTGTACCTTCTATACTCACTTAGATATATACTTAGATTTATACTAATCTTTATAATATTAATATAAATAATAACAGGTACAAATAGTAAATCGAGGTATCCTTTATATGACAACTTTCGACTTTCCCTCTGTTTTGGTGCCTTTAGTAGGCTTAGTATTTCCGGCAATGGCAATGGCTTCTTTATTTCTTCATGTTCAAAAAAATAAGACTGTTTAGATCTGATGGGCCCAACTCTGATCCATTTTTTTTTCAAAACTAAGACTTGTATCATAACGCAGATACCTATTTAGTGTAAGAAAAGAAGGTATAACATGCGGCGTTTCCGTCGAAAAGGGGCTCTTTGGCCTGTAGAAAGATGATATGGGGGTAAAGGAATTCTATCTATTTGAAAAAATCTCAGGATCGCCGGATGGCTGAACTGTAAAATCGGTACATCTATATGTATATTGATATATGTATATTGATGGGATCATACGAAGGGTATTTTTTTTTTTATTTTAGATCTAACCAATTTGATAAATTACTCTTAAAGGTTCACATCAAACTAGTACTAGTTGATGAGAGTTACTTCGGAAACAAAAAGAGTAAAGTCTAGGGTATTCTCTCAATTCCAATAAAACGAAACCAGATCAAGTATGAGTTGTCGATCAGAACATATATGGATACAACCTATAACGGGGTCGCGAAAAACAAGTAATTTCTGCTGGGCCATTATCCTTTTTTTAGGTTCATTAGGATTCTTATTGGTTGGAACTTCCAGTTATCTTGGGAGAAACTTGATATCTTTATTTCCGTCTCAGCAAATCCTTTTTTTTCCACAAGGGATTGTGATGTCTTTCTATGGGATCGCGGGTCTCTTTATTAGCTCCTATTTGTGGTGCACAATTTCGTGGAATGTAGGGGGTGGTTATGATCGATTCGATAGAAAAGAAGGAATGGTGTGTATTTTTCGTTGGGGATTCCCTGGAAAAAATCGTCGCATCTTCCTCCGATTCCCTATAAAGGATATTCAGTCCGTCAGAATAGAAGTTAAAGAGGGTATTTATGCTCGCCGTGTCCTTTATATGGATATCAGAGGCCAGGGGGCCATTCCCTTGACTCGTACTGATGAGAATGTTACTCCACGGGAAATCGAACAAAAAGCTGCCGAATTGGCCTATTTCTTGCGTGTACCGATTGAAGTATTTTGAGAAATGAGCTGAGAGAGTGAATGCTTTCTCAGCAGTAAGGAAAAACTAAAGAGTCCCCCTTTTCTATACCATAACTTAACTGAAGTTTCTTCATAACGCTCATTCTTTCTAGTCAAAGAAGACGTATACGTAACGTAACAACCACAAAACAAAACAGTGAATAGATTCATAAGTTCGATACTTTGTAATAGAACTCATGCATGAGAGAAATATTGGATGGCGTAGAGTCAACTAATGAGGTCGGTTCATTAAAAATTCATAGACGAAATGAAAAAATGTCAAAAAAGAAAGCATTCAACCCTCTTTTATATCTTGCATCTGTAGTATTTTTGCCCTGGTGGATTTCTCTCTCATTTAATAAAAGTCTGGAATCTTGGGTTACTTATTGGTGGAATACTAGGCAATCTGAAATTTTTTTGAATGATATTCAAGAAAAAAATATTCTCGAAAAATTCATAGAATTGGAGGAAATCTTTCTTTTGGAGGAAATGATCAAGGAATACTCGGAGACACATCTACAAAACCTTCGTATAGGAATCCACAAAGAAACGCTCCAATTAATCAAGATACACAACGAGGATCATATCCATACGATTTTGCACTTCTTGACAAATATAATCTGTTTCGTTATTCTAAGTGGTTATTCAATTTTGGGTAATAAAGAACTTGTTATTCTTAACTCTTGGGCTCAGGAATTCCTATATAACTTAAGTGACACAATAAAGGCTTTTTCGATTCTTTTATTAACAGATTTATGTATCGGATTCCATTCGCCCCATGGTTGGGAACTAATGATTGGCTTTGTCTACAAAGATTTTGGATTTGCTCATAATGATCAAATTATATCTGGTCTTGTTTCTACTTTTCCAGTCATTCTAGATACTCTATTTAAATTTTGGATTTTTCGTTATTTAAATCGTGTTTCTCCGTCACTTGTAGTGATTTATCATTCAATGAATGATTAAAAAAGGATCTACTGATATTAATCCAATTCAATTCTAACGTTTCTTACTTTGTAGTTGTACAGAAGCAAAGCATGTAAAATCATACTTACTCTTTATTTTTCTACCCATCCCAAAGATTTATTCTATATATTAATATTATTTTTTCCAGTAAAATTATTCCAGTAAATAGCAGAATTGCGGATAGGGAACTAGGTTAGCGACCTACCAAATTTATTGTAGACATTTTTGGGCTCAATGGTTGGACCATGCAAACTAGAAAGACTTTTTCTTGGATAAAGGAACAAATTACTCGATCCATTTCCGTATCGCTCATGATATATATCATAACTCGGCCATCCATTTCAAGTGCATATCCCATTTTTGCACAGCAGGGTTATGAAAATCCGCGAGAAGCGACTGGTCGTATTGTATGTGCCAATTGCCATTTAGCTAATAAGCCCGTGGATATTGAAGTTCCACAAACGGTACTTCCAGATACTGTATTTGAAGCAGTTGTTCGAATCCCTTATGATATGCAACTAAAACAAGTTCTTGCTAATGGTAAAAAGGGTGCTTTGAATGTAGGGGCTGTTCTTATTTTACCAGAGGGTTTTGAATTAGCTCCTGCTGATCGGATTTCCCCCGAGATAAAAGAAAAGATAGGCAATCTGTCTTTTCAGAGCTATCGCCCCAATAAAAAAAATATTCTTGTGATAGGCCCCGTTCCTGGTCAGAAATATAGTGAAATAACCTTTCCTATCCTTTCCCCGGACCCCGCTACTACGAAAGAGGTTCACTTCTTAAAATATCCTATATATGTAGGCGGAAACAGGGGAAGGGGTCAGATTTATCCCGACGGGAGCAAAAGTAACAATACAGTTTATAATGCTACATCAGCAGGTATAGTAGGTAAAATAATACGAAAAGAAAAAGGGGGTTACGAAATAACCATAGCGGATGCATCGGATGGACGTCAAGTGGTTGATATTATCCCTCCAGGGCCAGAACTTCTTGTTTCAGAAGGCGAATCTATCAAATTGGATCAACCGTTGACGAGTAATCCTAATGTGGGCGGATTTGGTCAGGGAGATGCAGAAATAGTACTTCAAGATCCCTTACGTGTCCAAGGCCTTTTGTTCTTCTTGGCATCTGTTATTTTGGCACAAATCTTTTTGGTTCTTAAAAAGAAACAGTTCGAGAAGGTTCAATTGTCAGAAATGAATTTCTAGACTCGCGGATTTATCGACATTGAGCTCATAACGTAAAAATAACAAAATTATTTTTGACGACTCTTTATCTTTATGATAAAAAATGGATATTATGTAAAAAATGGATATTATGAAAAGCCTTTTGCTTTTTTATACTCATTCCTTGTACTGCATTCCTAGTCATAGTATGTAGATTGTGAAGAAGACTTTTTACTTTTTTTGAATCCAAATTGGGGTGGTATGATTATGTTACTATTATCACATTTCAATGTCATAAAATACATTAATAGTGTTTTATATTCTAATCGAATAAAATTCGACTAGATACTAGACATAAGTAAGCGGGGAATAGAACGGATAAATGCGTGGAACACAAAATTATAGGGACGATTATTCATCTTCCTAGTATTCGACACAAGAAAAGGAATTTTCCACATCTCTTTCTTGTGTCGAAAGAAAAAAAAGATTCTTTATCCTGTTCGTCAAAGATTACTAGTCTAAGTTTTTAATTTTTCAAAAAAAAAAATATCATAA